CATCTACAAAAACGAGTCTTGGGCAGTTGATTTGTGAAAATATATGTAGAACAAAAAAGGCACCGCGCCTAAACTCAGGTCAAGTTATACTTGTTCAAGTTGACTCTGTAGTAATACGATTAGCTAAGCCTTATTTGGCCACTCCGGGAGCAACTGTTCATGGCCATTATGGTCAAATCCTGCACGCGGGTGATACTTTAATTACATTTATATATGAAAAATCAAGATCTGGTGATATAACCCAAGGTCTTCCAAAAGTAGAACAGGTCTTCGAAGTGCGTTCGATTGATTCAATATCGATGAATCTAGAAGAGAGGGTTGAACGTTGGAACGAACGTATAACAAGAATTCTTGGAATGCCGTGGGCATTCTTGATTGGTGCTGAGCTAACTATAGCTCAAAGTCGTATCTCTTTGGTTAATAAGATCCAAAAGGTTTATCGATCCCAAGGGGTACAGATTCATAATAGGCATATAGAAATTATTGTACGTCAAATAACATCAAAGGTCTTGGTTTCAGAAGATGGAATGTCTAATGTTTTTTCGCCCGGAGAACTAGTTGGATTGTTGCGAGCGCAACGAATGGGGCGCGCATTGGAAGAAGCAGTTTGTTACCGAGCCACTTTATTGGGAATAACTCGAGCAGCTCTCAATACTCAAAGTTTCATATCTGAAGCGAGTTTTCAAGAAACGGCTCGGGTTTTAGCAAAAGCAGCTCTCCGGGGTCGAGTCGATTGGTTAAAAGGACTGAAAGAGAACGTTGTTTTGGGGGGTATGATACCTGTCGGGACCGGATTGAAGGGATTAGTGCCCCCGTCAAAACAACAAAAAAAGAGCCCTTTGGAAACAAAAGAAAACAATCTATTCGAGGGGGAAATGGGGGAAATGGGAGATATTTTCTTTCACCACCGAAAGTTGTTTGATTCTTTTCTTTCCAAAAATTTGGATGATACATCAGAACTTTATGGGATTTAATGATTCCTAAAAGCGGATTCATCTTTTTTTTTTTTTTACTATCGGTATTTGGGACAGTCATTTAGGTTGATAATAAAAAATAAGGAATAGAAAAGACTAATGGCTTATTCATATATCTACGCCAATCTACAATAGACGTGAAGGTTCCATCGGAACAATTCTTTATTTCCGTTCAGCGTTCCCTGCCGCCTTTTTGGAAAAAGCGGGGGGTGTGGGGAGAAATGACGAGAAGATATTGGAACATCAACTTGGAAGAGATGCTGGAAGCAGGGGTTCATTTTGGCCATGGTACTAAGAAATGGAATCCTAAAATGGCCCCTTATATCTCGGCAAAGCGTAAAGGTATTCATATTACAAATCTTACTAGAACTGCTCGTTTTTTATCTGAAGCCTGTGATTTGGTTTTTTATGCAGCAAGTAAGGGAAAACAATTCTTAATTGTTGGGACCAAAAAAAGTAATAAAGCAGCTGATTTAGTAGCATGGGCTGCAACAAGGGCCCGGTGTCATTGTGTTAATAAAAAATGGCTCGGCGGTATGTTAACGAATTGGTCCACTACAGAAACGAGACTTCATAAGTTCAGGGACTTGAGAATGGAACAAAAAATGGGAAGACTCGGCCGTCTTCCTAAAAGAGATGCGGCTATGTTGAAAAGACAACTATTTCGCTTGCAAACCTACCTGGGCGGGATTAAATATATGACAGGGTTACCCGATATTGTGATCATCGTCGATCAGCATGAAGAATATACGGCCCTGCGGGAGTGTATCACTTTAGGAATTCCAACAATTTGTTTAATCGATACAAATTGCGATCCCGATCTTGCAGATCTTTCAATTCCAGCGAATGATGACGCTATATCCTCAATCCGATTCATTCTTAACAAATTAGTAGTTGCGATTTGTGAGGGTCGTTCTAGTTCTAGCTATAGAAGAAATCCTTGATTAATAATAAGATAAAATCAATAAGTTTTCCTTCGAAAATACAATAGATTTATAGAATCGGTTATTTTTTTTTTGAATTTCTAAAAATAGATAAAAAACGGGGAATACTATGGAATTAGTTAGTATTCAAAGTATCCGTTGGTATTCTAAATACCCCATTCCAGTAGATAAAGAGATGGTTGAATCAAAATAATTTTGTTTAAAATTCGATTTTTCAGAGGGCAATATGAATGTGCTATCATGTTCCATCAACACACTAAAAGGTTTATACGAGATATCCGGTGTGGAAGTAGGTCAACATTTCTATTGGAAAATAGGAGGTTTCCAAGTCCACGGACAAGTACTTATTACCTCTTGGGTTGTAATTGCTATCTTATTAGGTTCAGCTACTATAGCTATTCGGAACCCACAAACCATTCCGACTGGGGGTCAGAATTTCTTTGAATATGTTCTTGAGTTCATTCGAGATGTGAGTAAAACTCAAATTGGAGAAGAATACGGTCCTTGGGTTCCTTTTATTGGAACCTTGTTTCTATTTATTTTTGTTTCGAATTGGTCAGGAGCTCTTTTACCTTGGAAAATCATAGAATTACCTCATGGAGAGTTAGCCGCACCTACGAATGATATAAATACTACAGTTGCTTTGGCTTTACTCACGTCAGCGGCCTATTTCTATGCAGGTCTTACCAAAAGGGGATTCAGTTATTTCGGGAAATATATTCAACCAACCCCAATCCTTTTACCCATCAACATCTTAGAAGATTTCACAAAACCCTTATCACTCAGTTTTCGACTTTTCGGGAATATCTTAGCGGATGAATTAGTCGTTGTTGTTCTTGTTTCTTTAGTACCTTTAGTGGTTCCTATCCCTGTCATGTTCCTTGGATTATTTACAAGTGGTATTCAAGCTCTTATTTTTGCAACTTTAGCCGCCGCTTATATAGGCGAATCCATGGAAGGCCATCATTGAAATAGTCTTTTTTTTAGTTTATCACAAAGCACTGTATGTGCAGTTCAAGATGATTGACTTGAGGAATAGAAATAGATCAAATTAAGAACAAAAAAAAATCAAAAATTTAGATATTCAGGAGTTCAAAAGGGGGAAAGAGATCTACCAGATATTTTTCCCCAAACTCTCCTTTCCTCGACGAATATTCACCTTCTAGTCTATTTAGATTGGTCAGCCAACCTTCTTATTCAAATCAAATAAGAATTTTGAATAGAAGATATATGTTTATGCTTTATGCCGTGTGTTAAATTAAATGTAATTAATGTAATTAAATAAAAAACAGGAAAAACGAGTCTACTTTGATTTTACTTTACAGTAGATTTGCACAATTGACCATAAAGAATATAGTACTAAATAATCAACCAAATTGCATCAACTTAGATCAAGGAAATAATGAGATTTCTACGGAATAATTCGCCCGAATCCTTTTTTCTGTAGTTGGTTAGAATAATGATAAAGAAAATGGAAGGGAGAAAAAAAGTTACAAAAACAAAAAGGGGATTACTCAAAAAATCGATTAAAAAGAATCCAAAAATGAGTAAGAATAAAAAAAATAGATTGATTCTCAAATTCGATTGAAACGAATGGTTTCCATTAGATAAGAAAGACATGTATATGTGATAGTAGATATTGACTAGTTATATAGAAATTAAAGATTGACCCACTACTTGTGGGTTCCGATCGAAGTTTCCTTTCATACTGTTGTAGTTGTGAATTGGCTGAATAAACAGAAAAAAGAAAGAAATTTTTAAAATGGAAATAAGAGTTGGGAACCAAGACAGGCAAGAACGAAAGGTCTATGGGTTTCCCAAAAAGCGGTGGATAGAAACAAAAAAAGAGAAATCGAAGGAGTTTTTACAATTCAATAATAGAATATTATTACTTCAATTCGAAGTTCGTAGTTACTTCGATCAGATGAATTCTATCAATGGAATAATTAAGTCATAATTCATTGATTGATGTATTGATTGTATCATTAACCATTTCTTTTTGTTGGTATGAGGAACTTATCATGAATCCACTGATTTCTGCTGCTTCCGTTATTGCTGCTGGATTGGCCGTAGGGCTTGCTTCTATTGGACCTGGCGTTGGTCAAGGGACTGCTGCAGGTCAAGCTGTAGAGGGTATCGCGAGACAGCCTGAGGCAGAGGGAAAAATACGAGGGACTCTATTGCTTAGTCTAGCTTTTATGGAAGCTTTAACCATTTATGGATTGGTTGTAGCATTAGCACTTTTATTTGCGAACCCTTTTGTTTAATTTTACAAATAAAAAAATACCTATTTTATTGCCCTGGACCTGTCCTTTGCTTTTCAAATTAGATCCGAATTTCACTCATACAATTCCTTATTCGTTGATAAAATAACCTGCGGGAAGGGTTGATTTGCAGATGAGGAATTAGCAGACCTACTCACTTTCATCCTTCCCGTCCCTAGTCGAAAGGAAATTCCTTTTCTCCGGTCTTGCAACAATCAAGGGATAGTTCATAGTTTATAACTATAATATTTAATATTTTTGGACTCGATTTCAAAGAAAGAAAAGAATAAATAAAAAAGAGGCACAAGGTGATCAAAAAATAACTCTGATCGATTTTTTAGTCTATCTATAAGAGGAGATTCTATGAAAAATGTAACCGATTCTTTCCTTTCTTTGGGCCAATGGCCGTCTGCCGGGAGTTTCGGATTGAATACCGATATTTTAGCAACAAATCCAATAAATCTAGGTGTAGTGATTGGTGTATTGATCTTTTTTGGAAAGGGAGTGTGTGTGAGTTGTTTATTTCAAGAAGAAGCTGGATCCAACCAGCTGTACCTTTTCCATTATAACTAGGAAAGGAGGGTACATGATCTCGCGAATTACTTCTTAAGAATTTTATGTAAGAACCACAGCATTTCGTGATTCATTGGCAAATTTACTTTGATTCTCTAACAACCAAGAAGGGGGCTGTTAAGATGGTTAAAACAAACTGTTTGAAGTCTAGACGCGCGGTAGTATGGTACTCTTTCTACCACTATTAAATGTTAATAGAGAGGCGGTTTTTCTTTTTAAAAAACCTTTTATCGATATAGAACACT